AATTATAGTACCAATAACTCCTGAAATTAAGAGATGGACAAAATAAAATGAATTTAAAAAAATAGAAAATAAGATCTAAGAAAGATAGGTTCTTTTGCACAAAATGCATATGCATCGTTGAAAATTCAATATCGGATGAACGGTTTTTCGAAGTAAATAACTTTCTGCAATACTCATGCAATACTCAATAGAAGCAAAGTAAACATATAATCAAAAACAACCCACTCGATTTTTTAATAAAAATCCTTGGATTACAAATAAATTTTATTTAGGTGTCTCCACATGTCATTTGAACTCGCTGCAGTTCGAGTTTGTCAAAAAAAAAGATTTATTTAGAGAATAATCAGAAATAGGAATCACATTCTATTCCATATTAGACCTTTATAAACATAAGCAGAAAGTTGTTTACAAGAATCTTATTCTAATCAAATTTAGATTTAGAATGAAATATGATCTGGGACGGAAGGATTCGAACCTCCGAATACCGGGACCAAAACCCGTTGCCTTACCACTTGGCCACGCCCCATTTAAATTTCTATTCGACACTAATACTAATAAAGAATAATACTAGTATTGGTTGATCGTCAATTTCGGTCCAAATATCGAATTTAGAGAATATATTCTTGCTAAGATTTTGATACGTATATATATAGTTAGTATTAGAATAAAAATATAGAATAAAATTGAATTTATTGATCATTACATATAATTCAATTAAGATATTGTATGAAAGCCGAATTTCTTCTATTCTATTTGAGAATGGGAGGGGTTTTGATTGGGTGAATTCAATGAAAAAGAAGAATTTTTTATACCTTACTTTCTTCATTTTTACTTCATATCAATAACTCAATCAAAATGCAATTATCTCCAAGAACAAAATGTCTGTTATGCTTAATATCTTTAGTTTGATCTGTATTAATTCGGCTCTTTATTCGAGTCATTTTGTCTTCGCCAAATTGCCAGAGGCCTATGCTTTTTTGAATCCGATTGTAGATATTATGCCAGTCATCCCTCTGTTTTTTTTTCTCTTAGCCTTTGTTTGGCAAGCTGCTGTAAGTTTTCGCTGAGATCTTTAATATTATCCTAGAAAATTCATGATTTATTTCGAAAATTCTATCAATTGGATCAGATAAGTCTTACAATAATGAATCCTCAATTCAAAGAAACTCTTGGATAGACGCGAAAAATCTGAATCACCCCATTTCTCCATTCAGACCCCCCCTTTCTTTTACAGTGAAAGACACTAATCCTATTAATATCAGAGCCTCCGAGAATATCTAATTTTGGGTATGAAATAAAATTTGAGTAATGTAAAGACTCTTATGATAAAATAATTTTCATAAATTCAAAATAGGATATGTGGTGTAAAAACAGACGATCTATTCCCCTTTTCCCAAAAAAATGATCTTGGAGATTGTGTAATGCTTACTCTCAAACTTTTCGTTTACACAGTAGTGATATTCTTTGTTTCTCTCTTCATCTTTGGATTCCTATCTAATGATCCAGGGCGTAATCCTGGACGTGAAGAATAAAAAAATTATTTGAAAATTTTTAAAGATAAATAAAATTCAAATAACAAAGTCATCGAGGGAGGCGGAAAGAGAGGGATTCGAACCCTCGGTACAAATAACTTGTACAACGGATTAGCAATCCGCCGCTTTCGTCCACTCAGCCATCTCTCCCAATTCAAAAAAAAAATTTACTATGTTACATTACACATAAAGTAAGGATTAAAAAAGGCTTTCTTTCGATCTTTTTATTATAAATAATATTAATATATAGAAGAATATAGATTTAGATGTGTATAACTTTTATCAGCAATTCCATTTAGATAAAATAAAGTAAGAGCTGAAAGGATCCAATATAAAGAAAACTAAAAAAAGACTTATTGTTTTCATTTTGATCGAAGGGCCCTTTTTCTTTTACTCCCACGGCCGGGCTGGCTAGGTATTAACCTAGCCAGGCCCCTCTTTTTGTTCCAACGAATGATAGATAAAACTATTTATCGAATTTGAAAATAGAAAGACTTGTTAGTAAATTCAAACAACTCGAAAGTGTCATTTATTATTTTATTCTTTATTTTTACTTTAATTTAACTACTTTTTTTATTTTATATTTTTTAGAATACAAAATAGAATAAAAAAAAAAAGAAACTCTGGACTTTTACACAACGCATTTTTATGTTATGATTTTGGTGCTTTTAGTAAACCGTCTCTATTAAAATGACTCCAAAGGACTTCTTATTTCATTTTTAATTTAGTTATATTATTTAAATCTTCTTTTCCTGCTTTAATCCCGCAAACACGAAAAATAGAGTTTATAGAGTTAACGCTCTAATTTTCATGATAGATTTAGGATCCTATTTTGATTACGCCAAATTCCTCTGTTCGACAAAAGATCCATTTGTATACAATAATTAGATTGTAGCGGGTATAGTTTAGTGGTAAAAGTGTGATTCGTTCTATTAATCCCCTTAATAGTTAAGGGGTCTTTCGGTTTA